TTTCCACCGCGCTAAAACAATATGCAGATGTCTCTAGTAAACCAAAGATATCGTTGAATAGCTATTTTGTTTGCTTCAATTTATTTCTTTCAACATAAAAAAAAATGGAAGATTTAGTTACGATTAGAAATTCACTTTCTATCTTCAACCATGGATCCTTTACTCATACTTAAAAAATTGGAAGTCTTAATCCAATTTTAAAATTATGTTTCGCAATTTCCTAATCCAACTTTTCAATTGCTAAGTGATTCGTGGATCTAAATCACGAGAATGTGTATTTTTTTCTCGAATTTCTCATTGAGAGGTAAAGGAATAAATCCTTTTAAGAAATAAAGTTTTTGATCGGAATATGAATAAAACCGAAAGACCCTTTAACTATATAAAGGGTTAATAGAACGAATCACACTTTTACCACTAAACTATACCCGCTACAATACGATTATTGTATATAAACGTACCTTTTGTCGAACAAGATAATTGAGCATGATCAAGATAGGATCATTAAAGAATCATAAAAATGAGAGTGTTGAACTTTTTCTTGGGGAGATAAAAATTTCATGAGATTCGGTGAAATAACTAATAAAGTTTTCTCTTTTGCTGAAAAAGATTAAAAAACCACTAAAAATAATAACCAAAAAGTGCATTGTGGAAGATCTAAAGTTTTTTTTAGTTCGGAAAATGAAAATAAAATCTAACAAGAAAAAGGATGTAAATATTCTTTCTTCTTTTTTTTTTGTTGCTTGAATATTCAATTGAATATGAATATATATATATATATATATATAATAAATTATATATATAATAAATAAGAAAGTGTTTTCTTTATATAATAAATAAGAAAGTGTTTTCTTTATATAATAAATAAGAAAGTGTTTTTTTTCAAATCCAAATCATATATCAGAAATTCGTAAATTCGTTGGAATAAAAAAATGGCCCGGCTAGGTACTGACCAGGCCAGGCCATCAGAAGAAATCAGAATATGCAAGAAGGGCCTTTCGAACAAAATTAACACAAAGAGGTCTTCCTTATTTTTCTTTAGTTCGATTGTTGGCGCGTTCGAATTCCCTTTTTACATAAAGGAAATTCCTTATTTGTCAATTTATCTCTCTCTCTATATATATAATAGAATAGAGAAAGAATATAATAGAATAGAGAAAGAAGAGAGAAAGAAAGCCTACTTACATTATGTGTAATGTAGTAATTATCTTTTTCAATTGGGAGAGATGGCTGAGTGGACTAAAGCGTCGGATTGCTAATCCGTTGTACGAGTTATTCGTACCGAGGGTTCGAATCCCTCTCTTTCCGTTCATTACTTTATTTATTTTTTCCACTTTCAAAAATTTTAGTGAGTGAAACCTGTGGATTAGATGAAATTCTAAGAAGATTTGAAAATTACCCCAGGAAAACGCTTTGAATTTTATTCCTCACGTCCAGGATTACGCCCCGGATCATTAGATAGGAATCCAAAGATAAAGAGAGAAACAAAAAATATCACTACGGTATAAACGAAGAGTTTCAGAGTAAGCATTACACAATCTCCAAGATAATTTTTTGCAAAAAAAAAAAAAAAGAGAATAGATTTTCCATTTTTCTATCCCCTATCCTATTTTGACACCAGTAGAGGAGGTTTTTTTATAAAAATAGAAAAAAATTGTCAAAAATGCATTTGTTTTTCATTAAAAAAAATGTTTTTCATAGAAAAATTAGATATTGTAGGAGACCCTAATAGGGTTAGGGTCTTTGACTGGAAAAAGGGTGAAACTGAGTAAATGGGGGTAAGTCGTTATCTCGACTATACAAGAATTTCAGTGTGCAAACTCAGCGTCCATACTCTAAAACTTATCTGATTTTAGAAATTGTTAGAATTTGTTCTCGAAGAAATCAAGCATTTTCTAGGATATTATTATTAAGAATCTCACCGAAAACTTACAGCAGCTTGCCAAACAAAAGCTAAGAGAAAAAAAAGAAGAGGTATGACTGGCATAAAATCTACGATTGGGTTCAAAAAAGCATAAGCTTCGGGCAATTTGCCCAAGAAAAAACTACTCCAATAAAGGACAGAATTCATACAAATACAGGTCCAGCTAACGATATTAAGCATAACAGGCATTTTGTTCTTGGAGATAATTGCATTTTTATTGAGTTTTGGATATAAGAAAAAGGAAGAAAGTAAGTAAGGTAGACAAAAAATCCTTCTTTTTCTTTGAACCCACCCAATCAAAAATCCTCCAATTCTCCTTTGAGAATAGAAGAAATCATACTTTCATACAATATCTTAATTGAATTCTATGTAATGATCAATAAATAAAGTTGAATTCTATATCGATATATATATCAAAATCCTAGTACCAATCTATTCTATAGATATATATTTGGACTGTAGTTGACAAACAATCAATAACAATATTATTGTTTCTTAGTCTCGATTAGAAATTGAAATGGGGCGTGGCCAAGTGGTAAGGCAACGGGTTTTGGTCCCGCTATTCGGAGGTTCGAATCCTTCCGTCCCAGCGCACATCCGCTACATTCTTACCATAGAAAGAAGTAGCGAAGTGGATAGGAGTTAATCCGTATTAATTTTAATATCTGTGTCTCTTCGAATCTCCTTACCAAATCATCAAGTTCCATATAATGGAGAAATTTTTGATTTTTTTATGGAGCCAATGGATTCTGGTTAAATCTCATTTTAGTTAGGTATTTCGTGCTTGGCTCTAATGAAAAATTGGAAATCTATGGAACGATTGAGGTAGGAGTTATTTATCCTATCACTTTTATTTACTTTATGACAAGAGTCAATTATTTCAATATTACTCAACTCTATGTTAAAGTGAAACAAAATACAAAAATACATATAATATAGAATCGGAAAATGTTTAGTTTATAATGATTTCAATTCGATATTATAGAATATCGATAATAGTGACAACTGTTCAGTCTATCTAATATATACGAAAACCACTCCCTATTTTTTTTTTATTTTCGTAATCAGATGAAAAGAATAAAGATTCAAATCTTAACTTACATCATTTTTTTATCCATCTCATGAAAAAAAAAATAGGATTTCTTTGTTCTTTTCTTTCATCTACTTAATCTATTTTAAATCAATGATGAGTCAATTTAAAAAGAAATACTTATCTTTCAAACCTGATGCTTATTATACAATTTTATTTGAATAAAATAATTCAATAATTATGTCTAAATACAAAACTTTTTCAATATCAATTAGAAATATTCTTTTTTGAATGATTTTCTAAGTCGAATTTTTGGTACTCAAAAAGCAAAAAGTAGTAAATTGTGGAATCTATGCTATTGAGTTGCTCGAAGATGCAGATTGAAAAAGTTATTCGTTGATATCTTTCTATTTCTTTCTATTATCTATATATATTATTTATATATGTTAAAGATGCTGTCTTGCTAAGACTTTTTTTCAGAAAAATTCTTCTACATATCATATATAGAAAAGTCTATATTACTGTGTCTATGTACAACTAAACCAATGACTATTCATGATTCTATAATTGAATCAATTCCATACGGGTCCCAAATGAGAGGAATGTTATGGTAAAACTTCGTTTGAAACGATGTGGTAGAAAGCAACGTGCGACTTGAAGGACACGATCCATTGTGGATTTTTACATCCACCATTTTCGATTTATCTAGGAATGAGGGTGCTCTTGACTCGACATTGTTTGTTCTGTTACACTCGAACCTTTCATTTTTTGTTGGGTTCTAAATAGTCCACAATGGAGCTCGAGTAAAAAGGATTAATTCATTTCTTGGGGGCAAGGATCTAGGGTTAAGACCGATCAAATGGAACAACTTCGTAAACGTATCTTCCATATATAGAAATAAAAAGGATCCAATTCCAATTAAAAAGAAAAACTTGTTTGTAATTGATCAAACTTTTTCGATCTAAAGTTAAAGTGTATCACGCGAGAATTAACTGTACATAGGATTCTTTGAGAGAAAGAAATCAAAAAAGGGTACGTTGCTGCCATTTTGAAAGGATTAAGAAGCACCGAAGTAATGTCTAAACCCAATGATTAAAATCAAAAGAAAGGATCTAAGAACAAGGAAAGACCATTTAAATTGTCTCGATAGTCTCAATAACTAGATAAGACTAAAGAATCAAAATCGAATTTTTAACGAGGCAAATAAAAGGGGGTAAAGACCACTCAATAAATGACATTAACTGAAGATTTTTCCTTTGAGCTAGTTGAGAGTTAACCAACTTGAGTTATGAGTACGAATGGTTTTTTTTCTTTTTTTTACTTCAAAAAAAAGAAAAAAAAAACGGAAATCATAGTCTAATTTATTTTATAGGCTCATTTGTCATTGAATTTATTAGAATTGTATATATAGACAAAACTTTGAATCAAATCATTTTTTCTCGAGCCGTATGAGGAGAAAACTTCCTATACGGTTCTAGGGGGGGTATTGTTCATCTATATCTATCCCAATGAGCCGTCTATCGAATCGTTGCAATTGATGTTCGATCCCGAAGAGAAGGAAAAGATCTTCGAAACGTGGGGTTTTATGATCCCATGAAGAATCAAACTTATTTAAATGTTCCCGTTATTCTGTATTTCCTTGAAAAAGGGGCTCAACCCACAGGAACTGTTCAGAATCTTTTAAAGAAAGCGGAAGTTTTTAATGAACTTCCGTCTAATCAAACTTAATTCAATTAAAGAAAAAATCCAATTAAAGAAATGCCAAGGGGGGGTAGAAACTTATATATAACTTTGTATAATTTTTCTCTATTTGTTTTTTTTTTGATTCCCCCCCCTTTTTTTTTTATTCGTATTTTTTTATGATTCTTTATGGCGAATCCGATGGTCTAGAACGACAAAACCTTACTTTATTGATTTTATCAAATCCGGACATGTCCTTCAACCCTGTGGTTTTCATTTAGAAAAGGAATTTGACTAACCAATAAGCCACTTTGCTTATTCCACTTAGATTGATGAAATACATTATGGACTAGAAAATATGATCTTTAT